ACATAAGTCCCTCCCTACAACTCATGAATTAAGAATTCGCACAACGACAAGGTCTACTCGACGGGAATTAGCCGTGAATGAAATCAAACCTTTCGCAGGAATCTTTCACAAAGACTATAATCAACTAATCAGAATGGTTCATTATTAGACCTAGACCATTTTGTATTTGATTCGCCAAATACATCATTATTGTATACTCGTTCCTATGTATGGCGCAACCCAATCCCAGTTTTTCCACTTTGTAATCCCGTCAATCGAAATATCTAACTAATAATAAATTCACTCTTGACAGTGATCTATGTTGTAGATGTAAATCCTAGAGGGGAATGGGGTTGGTTGAACTTGAAAATTCATGCATTGAATGAGTAAACAATGGAATTGGATTCGGTTGGATGCGACTGAAGTACTAACTGCTAACTCCTAATTCTTTTTCAATTCCCGGAGCCATTTTGTCTCGCTCGGGGAATTTTTTTTTTGTTTGTCAAAAATTTGACCTCTTTCACTTGTTTATGATTATGAGAATCAATCCTACTCCTTCCGGTCCTGGGGTTTCTACACTTGAAGAAAAACAACCGGGGCGTATTGCTCAAATCATTGGTCCGGTATTGGATGTATCCTTTCCCCCCGGCAAGATGCCTAATATTTACACCGCTTTGGTAGTGAAGGGTCAAGATACTGCCGGCCAGCAAATTAATGTGACTTGTGAGGTACAGCAATTATTAGGAAATAATCGAGTGAGAGCTGTAGCTATGAGTGCTACAGATGGTCTGATGAGAGGAATGGATGTGATTGACACGGGAGCTCCTCTAAGTGTTCCAGTCGGTGGATCGACTCTCGGACGAATTTTCAACGTTCTTGGAGAACCTGTTGATAATTTAGGTCCTGTAGATATTCGAAAAACATCGCCTATTCATAGATCCGCGCCTGCTTTTATAGAATTAGATACCAAATTATCTATTTTTGAAACCGGGATTAAAGTCGTGGATCTTTTAGCGCCTTATCGTCGTGGGGGAAAAATAGGACTATTCGGTGGAGCTGGAGTGGGTAAAACAGTACTCATCATGGAATTGATCAACAACATTGCCAAAGCTCACGGGGGTGTATCCGTATTTGGCGGAGTAGGCGAACGTACTCGTGAAGGGAATGACCTTTACATGGAAATGAAAGAGTCTGGAGTGATTAATGAACAAAATATTGCAGAATCAAAAGTAGCTCTAGTCTATGGGCAGATGAATGAACCGCCGGGAGCTCGTATGAGGGTTGGTTTGACTGCCCTAACCATGGCAGAATATTTCCGGGATGTTAATAAACAAAACGTCCTTCTATTTATCGACAATATTTTCCGTTTTGTACAAGCAGGATCTGAAGTATCCGCCTTATTGGGCAGAATGCCTTCTGCTGTGGGTTATCAACCTACTCTTAGTACAGAAATGGGTTCTTTGCAAGAAAGAATTACTTCTACCAAAAAGGGATCCATAACTTCTATTCAAGCAGTTTATGTCCCTGCGGACGATTTAACCGACCCCGCCCCTGCTACGACATTTGCACATTTAGATGCGACTACCGTACTCTCCAGAGGACTCGCTGCCAAAGGGATCTATCCAGCAGTAGATCCTTTAGATTCCACGTCAACTATGCTACAACCTCGGATTGTTGGTCAGGAACATTACGAAACTGCGAAAAGAGTTAAGCAAACTTCACAACGTTATAAAGAACTTCAGGACATTATAGCTATCCTTGGGTTGGACGAATTGTCGGAAGAGGATCGTTTAACTGTAGCAAGAGCACGAAAAATGGAACGTTTCTTATCACAACCCTTCTTCGTAGCAGAAGTCTTTACTGGTTCTCCAGGGAAATATGTTGGTCTAGCAGAAACAATTAAGGGGTTTCAACTGATCCTTTCCGGAGAATTAGATGGTCTTCCTGAGCAGGCCTTTTATTTGGTAGGTACCATCGATGAAGCTACCGCGAAGGCTATGAACTTAGAAGTGGAGAGCCAGAAATGACTTTTAATCTTTGTGTATTGACTCCTAATCAAATTGTTTGGGATGCAGAAGTGAAAGAAATCATTTTATCTACTAATAGTGGCCAAATTGGTGTATTACCAAATCACGCCCCTATTGCCACCGCTCTAGATATAGGTATATTGAGAATACGTCTTAACGACCAATGGGTAAAAATAGCTCTCATGGGTGGTTTCGCTAGAATAGGCAATAATGAGATCACCATTTTAGTAAATGATGCGGAAAAAGATAGTGACATTGATCCACAAGAAGCTCAGCAAACTCTTGAAATAACTGAAGCTAACTTGAGTAGAGCTGAAGGCAAGAGACAAACAATTGAGGCAAATTTAGCTGTCAAACGAGCTCGGACACGAATGGAGACTCTCGATGTTATTTCACCTCTCCTTGGGACACCCAAATAATCCCACATTTATCCCACGGATTTGGATTCTTCCAATTGAATCCCCGACAATGTAGGGGGAATCTGGGCCAACCCAAAAAGAACTAGAATCCGAGGATTGGGGGGAATAAATACAAAAGATGGTGGGTAGCAAAACTTATGCGATACCAGTGCCTCTGGTATCGAATAAGTTCTACCTACTATTGGATTTGAACCAATGACTCTCGCCGTATGAAAGCAATACTCTAACCACTGGGTTAAGTAGGTCATTTATCATCACAAAGAGAAACAGAAGGGACCCATCATATCGATGGATTGATTATAGACGAAATCTTATTTCTACGCAATACCAATCTTTGGCATGGCAGGAAACAGATCCGAAGCTATCATGTGGGATATTATATTCATCTTGACAAGAAATTCTTTACATACTAAAATAGGTAGCACAAGGGCTATAGCTCAGTTAGGTAGAGCACCTCGTTTACACGCGCGCCAATGTTTTTCAGGGGAGTCCATCATGCAATCAACAGAATTGATATTATGGAGAAATCTAGGTCTTACTCTATGTATTCGAGGAAACAAGAGAACAATAGCTTGACTTTTGGTTCGGTCCGATTTGGGTGTCAATTTTAGGCTACAAATGGACCCCACCGTTGATTTCATAATTGATAAGGTAAATACCCAGTCCATTCAATGCTAGGCATAATTGAGTCTAAGGACCTCAAACTAATATCTTTTCGTCCTATGAACTTTAAGGTGTATAAAGTTTCATATTTGACTCTTTGAGCGGAGCGATAGAGACTTCATTTCACTTAGGTTAATCTAGGCCGGAAGCAGACCTATGTCAAGGTAACTCTTCTTTGAAACACTTTGGATCGCTTTGGATCAGCATTCAAATAATGAATCAGAGCACGTGGAGCCATCTCGTTATCTTTCTGTCAAGAAAAAGTATGGCAAACTATCTGATATTTATATCAGTTGATGAAAGAGCCCAATGCAACAAAAATGCACGTTGGGTCTTTGAAATAGTTCGAATCATTTCGATAATAAAAAGTTTGATCTGTTTTACCGAGAAAGTCTACGGTTCGAATCCGTATAGCCCTAATTTTGAATGAAAATAAATTTCAATAAAAAAAAGACTCACAGAGGACAGCCCAGCCGCCCTTTGCCTACTTTTTCTTTTTTTTGTTCGTTTAATTAACCCGAAGTTCCTCACACAGCCCTTTTTTGAAATATCGTGAACAATTTCTGTGGGGCGAGCCCGCCTATGATAGATCTATATTCATAGACGGAAGGTGCCCTATCTTTTGAGAGTTGCAGATTGCGTAACCGCGGGACGGGGGATAGCGAGAGTCTGGTGAGTCTACTCCGCCTCATGGATCGCCAGTGCTTCTCTTTGAAAGATCCTCAGTTCCTCGATTAAGTGAGAAATTTCTTCCGTTTTTAAGTGGATCTTGCTCTCAAGCTCCGCTTGAAATCGTGACAATTCATCTGAGGAGAGTTGCTGCTTAGATGTTTCATACCTCTTAAGCAAGTCCTTTTGCCATTCTAGGCAAAGTTCCTGATTTTCGCTTAACCGGACATATTTGTCATAGAGTTTCGCACTTAGTCTCATAGCTCGAATTCTCGACTCCTCCGTACTTGACTCCTCCAGTTCAACGCTTCTAAAATTAGGTCCCGATTGAGTTTGTTAGTCTGCTGGTCTTCCAGAAATTGAGAATCGATCCGAGGATCCGAATTTGACTCCTCCTGTTCAACACTTCCAAAATTAGGTACAGATTGAGTTTCTCTGTCAATCTTCTCTTTCAGTACAGCGGAATGACCCTTTGTGAGAACCATGCCGCGAGACCACCTAATAGTTGGGCGTTTTGCCCATTTTTCGTCCATTTTTCCAGTTCCTTCGTCAAGTATGAAACACTCGCGGTCGTTTTTGTCATCTTAGTTTGGGCCGGACTTATCCTCTCATGGAATCGATCCCTTTCATAGCCCCAAGGATGAGGGCCAAATGTAAGATTCCTTGGCACAGATTCGTCATTCTTTGATCCTCCTTTTGGATTTTGTATTAGTCATTCTCCTATTTGATTCTCCTTCTTTGTAGACTTCCGATACATACATAATTCCTAAGTTCGACCCTATTTGTACAAAAAGGAATCAAACCATAATACCCACAGAGGAGAGGACAGCCCAGCCTCTCTTTGCCTACTTTTTCAGTCTTTTTTTGTTCGTTTAATTAACCTGAAGTTTCTCACACAGCCCTTTTTTTGAAATATCGTGAACAATCTCGGTGGGTTGAGCACCCCTTTCGAGGAAATATAGAATAGAGGGAACATTTGAATAGGTTTGCTTCTGTTTCGGATCGTAAAAACCCACTTTCCCGAGATCTCGTCCTTCTCTTCGGGATTGAACATCAATTGCAACGATTCGATAGATGGCTCATTGGGATAGATAGAGATGAACAATGCCCCCCCCTAGAAACGTATAGGAGGTTTTATCCTCGTACGGCTCGAGAAAGAATGATTTGAATTGTATAGTTTATAGTTCCAAATTGATCTCTAATATTTTCAAATTCATTACATTCATTACTATGCTTTGATTCATTTTTTCTTCCGTCCTGAAAAAGAAAAATCATCCGTACTCATAACTCAAGTTGTCTAATTCTCAAAGAGCTAAAAGGAAAATCCTTAGACGTAGCCATTTCATTTATTGAGCTGTCTCTCACCTATTTTGTTTGTCTCGTTTAGAATCCCTTTTGTAATGGTTGAGACAATTAAAAAATGGTGTTTTCTTGTTCCGGGATCCTTTATCTTTGCTTTGAATCATTGGGTTTAGACATTACTTCGATGATTTTTAATCGTTTCAAAATGGCAGCAACGTACCTTTTGCGATTTCTTTCTAGAGAAGAATCATACGAACGGTGGATTCCCGTGTGCTAGACTTATGATCGAAATCCAAATCGTTTTCTCAATTCCAACAAAATCTCCTTGAAACTTTTGTTGAATTCGGATGTTTTCGATTGATTTCTTTCTATATTGAAGATATACTTACGAAGTTTTTACCATTTATTGATTGACACTAACCCTAGACCCTTTTCCCTGAGAAATGAAAAACACTTTTCGTTCTGCTCGAGCTCCATGAGATACTATTTACAACCTAGCAAAAAAGGGTTGATCTAGTGGAACAGAACAAACTATGTCGAGCCAAGAAACATTTTTATTCCGATAAAAAATGGTGGATGTAAGGGTCCACACACGATCATGTCCTTCAAGTCGCACGTTGCTTTCTCCCACATCGTTTTAAACGAAGTTTTACCATAACATACCTCTTGTTTCAAACTCGTATGGAATTGATTCAATATGGAATCATGAATAATCATTGGCTCATATAGGCCCATAGCCCTTGTATACTTTAGACTTTTTTATATGTATTTTATGTGTATAGGTACGCATTTCGATGAGACCACTTAAAAAAAAAAGTGAAGCAGAAGATTCTAAAAACGAGTTTCGAATCGGACTGCTCTGGGACGGAAGGATTCGAACCCTCGAGTACCGGGACCAAAACCCGTTGCCTTACCGCTTGGCCACGCCCCATTTAGGCTTTTATTTCATACTAAGAAACAATAATATTGTTATTGGGTATTCGTCAATTTCCGCTCAAATCTCTATGAAATAGATTCGATTATTGCTAGGATTTAACACGTGTAGTTGTAGAATCCAACAGAATTTATTGATCATTACATATAATTCAATTAAGATAATGTATCAAAGTATTATTCCTTCTACTCTCGTTTGAGCAGGGAAGGCTTTTTGATTGGGTGATTCAAAGAAAAATAAACATTTTTGGTGTACCTTAATTACTTTATTTTTTTCCTTCTATCATATCACTCAATCAAAATACAATTAAAGAAGGAAATGTTTGTTATGCTGAATATCTTTAGTTTGATCTGTATCTGTCTTAATTCTGCCCTTCATTCAATTAGTTTTGTTTTCGCTAAATTGCCCGAGGCTTACGCTTTTTTGAATCCAATCGTAGATGTTATGCCAGTCATACCTGTTCTCTTTTTGCTCTTAGCCCTTGTTTGGCAAGCTGCTGTAAGTTTTCGATGATATTTTTACGACTGTCTTACCAACATTCCTAGTTTTTTAGGAGAAAAAGATTCTAATAATTGATAAGCTACGACAAGTCTTATATTAGGAACCCTCGATTCACACATAGAAATTTTGGGATCGCCTATTCCTCATTTTTACCTTCTACTTCCAGTGGCCAAGGACCCTACTAGTATTAATTAGGGTCCCCTAATATATATTGTATATAGAGAGAGCTGGGGCATGAAAGAGAATTTTGGTGAAAGAATCTTGTTACAAATGCATTTCTGAAACTGACTTTCTTTTGTAGAAAGCACTTCATTTCTTGGTGTCAAACAAAATAGGATATGCGGTCTAAAAATGGATAATCTATTCTCCCTTTTTCCAAAAATGATCTTGGAGATTTTGTAATGCTTACTCTCAAACTCTTCGTTTACACAGTAGTGATATTCTTTGTTTCTCTCTTCATCTTTGGATTCCTATCTAATGATCCAGGACGTAATCCTGGGCGTGAAGAATAAAAAAGGCGGTTTTTTTTCCTTGCTCAATTTCCCAATTTTGTTATGATTTTCGCTATTCTAGACAGTGAACTATGCTAAAATCAGAGAAAATAGTTCGGATTTTTTATTTTTATTTTAAAAGGAAAATCTCAAGTCATCAGAGGAGACGGAAAGAGAGGGATTCGAACCCTCGGTACGAATAAGTCGTACAACAGATTAGCAATCCGCCGCTTTCGTCCACTCAGCCATCTCTCCCACTTGAAAAAGGAGAATTACCCTGGTATGATTATGCATTAAATCAAAAAAGTCTTTCTTTATTTTTGATTTAATGATTTCATTTAATCTTTCGTTTTGATTCTATACTATAGACTATAAAGACTCATTAGATCCTAATTTCGATAGAGATTTATTTGATTAGTAATTTCATTCGAATTCCATTTCAATACCGAGGATATTTCCCATAGAAAAAAGGAAAGAAGCTTTCTTTCGTCTAAAAGATTTTTTGATACCCCGGC